AATGGAGTCCTGAATTAGCTGCTGCTTGTGAGGTATGGAAGGAGATCAGGTTTAATTTTAAAGCAGTGGATACTTTGGATCCGTCGTAATTACCTTTTGTTCTCTTAGTTAAATTGCAATTAAACTCGGCCCAATCTTTTACTAAAAGGATTGAGCCGAATACAAAGATTCTATTGCATGTATTTTAGATAAATACATACTTATCTAGATAGAGAAGATTTGAAATACAAAATCTAAGAATCAAATCTTTTTATTACTGTCTTGGATCCACAATTAATCCTATGGATCCTTAGGATTGGTATATTCTTTTATATTCTGCGGTTTCCCTGAAGCAAGCCTCTTTCTTCCCATCCTGTATATTGTCCTTTTCGTTTCGTATTTTCGTCTTGTCCTTAAATTATTACTTAATTCTATTATTATTAGTTCGTTCTTAGACGAGATTTTACGAAAAAATGATTTCTATTTATAGAAGAAAACTAATATTTCTTTTTTTCGATGCGAATTTGACACGACATAGGAGAAAGTGCTCTTTATCATTATATTTATAATGAAAAGGGGTTCCATCCTATTCATATAGAGTGAAGTATTACCCCCGATTTCTACAAAACAAAAAAGCATTTTTTTTTTCAATATTCAAACTCCTTACCTTATTAGTTACTAAATAACTCTAGTGATTGGATTTCTATGTTTATTCTGATAGGAAATAAGATATTCAAATAAAGAATTTGAGATCGAATGACTATTCATCTATTGTATTTTCATGCAAATAGGAGGCAAGAAAAGTCTATGAAAAGATGGTGGTTTAATTCGATGTTGTTTAAGAAGGAGTTCGAATGCCGGTGTGGGCTAAATAAATCAATGAACGACAGTCTTGGTCCTATTGAAAATGTCAGTGAAAGTGACGATCCAAATATAAAAGATACGACTGAAAACATTCAGAGTTGGGGGGATCGTGACGATTCTAGTTACAGTAAGGTTGATCATTTATTCGTCGTCAAAGACATTCGGAATTTCATCCCCGATGACACCTTTTTAGTTAAGGATAGTAATGGAGACAGTTATTCCATATATTTTGATATTGAAAATCAAAATTTTGAGATTGATAACAATCATTCTTTTCTGAGTGAGTTAGAAAGTTCTTTTTATAGTTATCGGAATTCTAGTTATCTCAATAATGGATCTACGGGTGAAGATACCTACTATAATCGTTACATGTATGATACTCAATATAGTTGGAATGATCATATTAATAGTTGCATTGACAGTTATCTTCAGTCTCAAATCTGGATTGATACTTCCATTGTAAGTGGTAGTGATAATTACAGCGATAGTTACATTTATAGTTACATTTGTGGTGAAAGTAGAGATAATAGTGAAGGGGAGGATTCGAGTATACGAATCCTCGAGAAGGGTAACGTTTTAACTAGAACCGAAAGTTCTAATGAAAGCGAAAGTTCTAATGAAAGTGAAAGTTCTAATGAAAGCGAAAGTTCTAATGAAAGCGATGTAACTCAAAAGTATAGGGATTTGTGGGTTCAATGCGAAGATTGTTATGGATTAAATTATAAGAAATTTTTGAAATCAAAAATGAATATTTGTGAACAGTGTGGATATCATTTGAAAATGAGTAGTTCAGATAGAATCGAACTTTCGATTGATCCCGGTACTTGGGATCCTATGGATGAAGACATGGTCTCTCTGGATCCCATTGAATTTCATTCGGAAGAGGAACCTTATAAAGATCGTATTGATTCTTATCAAAATAAGACAGGATTAACTGAGGCTGTTCAAACAGGCATAGGTCAACTAAACGGCATTCCCGTAGCAGTTGGGGTTATGGATTTTCAGTTTATGGGGGGTAGTATGGGATCTGTAGTCGGGGAAAAAATTACCCGTTTGATTGAGTACGCTACCAATAAGTTTCTACCTCTTATTATAGTATGTGCTTCCGGGGGGGCACGCATGCAAGAAGGGAGTTTGAGCTTGATGCAAATGGCTAAAATTTCGTCTGCTTTATATGATTTTCAATCAAATAAAAAGTTATTTTATGTATCAATCCTTACATCTCCTACTACTGGCGGAGTGACAGCTAGTTTTGGTATGTTGGGTGATATCATTATTGCCGAACCTAATGCCTACATTGCATTTGCGGGTAAAAGAGTAATTGAACAAACATTGAATACAACAGTACCTGAAGGTTCGCAAGTGGCTGAATATTTATTCCAGAAAGGTTTATTCGACCTAATGGTACCACGTAATCTTTTAAAAAGTGTTCTAAGTGAGTTATTTAAGTTCCACGCTTTCTTTCCTTTGAATCAAAATGAAATAGAGCAGTAAGTTCAATTATTTGTTATTTGTAGCAAATGAGTAGTTAGTTTATCGGAATCAAAGGAAATAAGAATGGAATTTTCTTTGGTGACATAAGATCGAATTGTAGAAAGAATCAAAAGTTGCGGATAATTCCTTTTTTACCTATATTTCTGATTACTAATTAAGAAGTCTCTATCAAAAAAAACAAAAAAAAAAGAGTGAATTCGTCAAATTAGGCAAACAAAACGAATTTCTTCTTATCTTACGTATATAATTCAAATATAAAAAATGGAGAGTTTTTTATTTTTCTCTATTTTAGTTCCATTTTCCGAAAATCCCGTTTTAGCTACAAATCCCTATTGGTTCGGATTCTAATGAATCTTTCGATAATCTCTAAGATTCTCAAATTAGAAGACAAGAATAAAAGACAAAGAAATCAAGAAAAAGAAAAAGTAGATTATTATATATATCTTTCGTGTAGAAAGATTCAAAAGATGAATAAGTTCATTTGGTTAGTTCTACACTTTTTGCGTTTATTCTATATATTAACTTTCTATATATTCACTTAGATATTTAAATATAGATATATAGATACTTAGATCTATACTAATAATTTCAAATTGAATTAAATTAATAATAAAATTCAAAAGAATTCAAATTCTTAATTATAATTATTATAAGATATCTTTATTTATAAATAATAATAACAGGTACAAATAATAAATCGAGGCACCTATTCTATGACAACTTTCAGCTTTCCCTCTATTTTTGTGCCTTTAGTAGGCCTAGTATTTCCGGCAATTGCAATGGCTTCTTTATCTCTTCATGTTCAAAAAAATAAGATTATTTAGATCCGATGGGACCCAATCTCTTCCATTTTTTTTTTTCAAAACTTAGATTTGTATCATAACACAGATAAGATATCTATGTAGTAGAATATGGTATAACATGTGATTTTTGACGAACATAAAGGAAAGAACTCTTACGCCTGCAGAAACATGATATATAGGTAAATGAATTCTAACTGTTTTCAAATCGATCAGGATCACTGGATAACTGAAAGAGAAAGTCGGTGGATCTATATGTATAGTGGGATCATATGAAGGGTATGTTATTATTTTAGATTTAGTAGATTTAACTAATTTGATGAATTACTCCTAAAGGTTTACATCAAACTAGTGCTAGTTGATGAGAGTTACTTCGGAAACAAAAAAAGTAAAGTCAAATTAATTTGAGGTATTCTCTCAATTCTAATAAAATGTAATCGTATCAAGTATGAGTTGGCGATCAGAACATATATGGATAGAACTTATAAAGGGGTCTCGAAAAATAAGTAATTTCTGCTGGGCTTTTATCCTTTTTTTAGGTTCATTAGGATTCTTATTGGTTGGAACTTCCAGTTATCTTGGTAGAAATTTGATATCTTTTTTTCCGTCTCAGCAAATCGTTTTTTTTCCACAAGGAATCGTGATGTCTTTCTACGGAATTGCGGGTCTCTTTATTAGCTCCTATTTGTGGTGCACAATTTCCTGGAATGTAGGCAGTGGTTATGATCGATTCGATAGAAAGGAAGACATAGTGTGTATTTTTCGTTGGGGATTTCCTGGAAAAAATCGTCGCATATTCCTCCGATTCCTTATAAAGGATATTCAGTCCATTCGAATAGAAGTTAAAGAGGGTATTTATGCGCGTCGTGTCCTTTATATGGACATCCGGGGCCAGGGGACCATTCCCTTAACTCGTACTGATGAGAATTTGACTCCACGAGAAATTGAACAAAAAGCTGCCGAATTGGCCTATTTTTTGCGCGTACCAATTGAAGTTTTTTGAGAAATGCGCGAAAAATAGACGCTTTCTCAGTAGGAGGGAAAAATGCAAGAATCCTCTTTTTCTATAACATAACTTAAGTCTGAAGTTTCATCAGAAGGTTCATTCGAGCCAAAGCAGGCGGAACAACCATAAAACGAAACTTTTTGGGGGTTTTTATACGTATGCAAATCCACGCAACTCAATTCAAACAAGTAACAAATCGAAATAATAGATTCATCTCATATATCAAACCATTTCGGTATAAAGAAATTGATCTTCTTTTTAAGTTCAATAGTTGTTGGAATTGATACAAATAAATTCTATCTTGTAAATCATTTTTTTTGTCAATCGACCTTTCTTTTTCTCCTTTCTTTTGTGTTCCTTAATGACCAATACAAAAATAACAATTAGATTTCTTAATAATGATAACTAGCCAATTTCTGTCTTGTTTTGCCGCTTTGATTATCACAATCTCTTTCCCCCAATTATTCTATTCCTGACTGTGGGTAATCAGTGAATTTGTTTTGAAATATTGGATAGTTTTGATATTTGATAGATAAAGGAGTTCTTTCGTCTCAAAATTTAACTAATATTCATGGTTCTTTCGATCATTTATCGAAAGGAAACAATTGTTGACCGATTGAGATATCGGGAAACTGTATTTTTTAGTATTTCTTCATTCGCAGTGGATTCTTAGTTGATTTCTCTAGTCTTTCTAGATTCAATAACCACAAAGAAAATAGATTTATAGGTTTCATACCTTGTATATAACTCATGCGTGAAAGAAATATTCGATTGCATAGAGTCCACGAATGAGGTGGGTTGATTAACAATTCACAGATGAAAAATGGCAAAAAAGAAAGCACTCACTCCCCCTTTAT